CTTCTAGTGTTTTATCTTGGTTAATTATAATAAATGGGTGTGATACGATGTATTTTTTAAAAAGTGATAATATATAAATACGAAATTACACATCACCAATATTGTACAATCTGTTGGTTACTTGATAATCTTGGGGTTTTATTGTTTATAGTGATTTTGTTGAATCGTTAGTTACTTTAGGGCCTTAGGGGGGTTGGGGGGTTTTTCAGTTAAAAACAGAAGGGGGGGCGACTTATAGGTAAAATGTTATCTATTATGCTCTAGAAAGAGATTTATGCAATTCTTAAGTAATGTAATTTCAACACTACATTTATATTACTCAGTAAGGAACGAATGTTCAACCTTCAATTATAGGGCCGTGTGCACTCTGAAATGTTCATGAAGGGAGAAAAAAAAAAGAAACCAGCTGCCCCTGTGGAGAGAACGCTCGGCTTGGGGGGTAACGAGTCGGAGGTTTAACACCATTAGTCAATGTAAGCGTCGATGAAAGTGTGCGGATTAATAAATTAATGGACCTGAAAAAGGAGGAGATGCCAGGAATAATTCACCTTTTAGGTAACAACCCTTCAATTAGGGCTCCTGACCATCAAGAACCGTTATCCTTAAGAAATAGATTGATTGGTAGGCTCTTACTACATCGAATACTTAAATTAATGATATTTGGAGTCTTGGTATATCTTTGTCTAATAGTTTTGTGCTGATTTTTAAATCTCTCAGCATTTCTAACTTTTTGTGTATTCTTAAATTAGTGTTTTATGTCTACCTTAGTATTATGTTACTATTTTATGTTTAATATAAATTAATGGTGTTTATACATAAAATGTTCTAAGGAATTAATAATATGCACTATATATATATATAAGGATATTTCATATATGTACCAGAAAATATTTTAACCTAGAATACCAGCTTTGGGAGCCGGCGGTGGGAGTTCGATTCTCCTTTTTCTGAGCACTAGGGAGGGGTTTAACTTCCGGCCTCCGGTTTACAAAACCGGCGCTCTAGTACTGAGCTACAAATGCAGTTTCATTTAAGAATTTTATTCTCTATTCAACCAGATACAGGTAAAGCTGTTAAAAAGATAAGGAAGTAAACAACTGATGCTAATTGACCGATTAGAATATAGGGAGGTTCTACAGGTATTCCTCCAATTCATGTTAAAATTATCATGTCTGCGACTAATATTCAGAATATAAGTTGACCGAATGGTCGAAAGGTAAGTCCTCGTTGTTTGGATGTATGGAGGATTGGAACTAGTATTAACACCAAAATTGAGAATAGTAGAGCCAATACGCCCCCCAGTTTATTAGGAATTGATCGTAGGATAGCATAGGCAAATAGAAAGTATCATTCTGGCTTAATATGAGGGGGAGTGACTAAAGGGTTGGCTGGTGTAAAGTTATCAGGGTCCCCAAGAATGTTTGGTGTAAATAGGGCGATTGATGTGAGGGCAATTAGTAAGGCGGCGAATCCTAATAGGTCTTTGTATGAGAAGTAGGGGTGGAACGAGATTTTGTCTGCATCAGAATTGATTCCAGCAGGGTTATTTGATCCTGTTTCATGTAGGAAGAGTAGGTGAATCATTGTTGCGGCTGCAACAATGAATGGAAGTAGGAAATGGAATGCAAAAAATCGGGTTAGAGTAGCATTGTCTACGGAAAACCCTCCTCACACCCATTGTACTAAATCATTGCCGATATATGGCACAGCGGATATTAGGTTGGTGATAACTGTGGCTCCTCAGAATGATATTTGTCCTCAGGGTAAAACATATCCTACGAATGCAGTGGCTATTACAAGAAGTAGAAGTACTACTCCCACATTTCAAGTTTCTTTATATAAATATGACCCGTAGTAAAGTCCTCGTGCAATATGTAGGTAGATACAGATAAAAAAGAAAGATGCTCCGTTAGCATGTATGTTACGAATTAGTCAACCGTAATTTACATCCCGGCAAATATGTGTTACTGAAGAGAATGCGGTTGCAATATCTGAGGTGTAATGTATTGCTAGAAATAGTCCTGTAAGGATTTGGGCAATTAAGCATAATCCTAGTAAGGATCCGAAGTTTCATCATACAGAGATGTTTGATGGTGCAGGTAGGTCCACAAGGGCGTCGTTGGCGATTTTAAGGATAGGGTGAGTTTTTCGAAGGTTGGCCATTAGGGTTTTTATAGTTGAATTACAACGGTGGTTTTTCAAGCCATTAGTCCTGGTTAAAATCCTGGTAAAAATTATGACTTATTTAATATTCTTATTATTAATAGGGTTAATTTTTGGTTTAATTGCGGTAGCTTCTAACCCCTCTCCATATTTTGCTGCTTTAGGGTTGGTAGTTGTGGCTGGTATAGGTTGTGGGGTTATAGTAAGTTTTGGAGGGCCTTTTTTATCCTTAGTTTTATTCTTAATTTATTTAGGGGGGATATTAGTTGTTTTTGCATATTCTGCTGCTCTAGCTGCTGAGCCATACCCTGAAAGTTGGGGTAGTTGGTCAGTTGCAATTTATGGGGCTTTATACTTTGTAGGGGTGGTTTTAGTCCTGTTTTATTTTTATGGGGGTTGGTATGAGAGTTCTTGGGTGCCTGTAGATGAATTATCAGGTTTGTCACCGTTTCGAGGGGATATAACTGGAGTGGCTTTGATGTATTCTTCAGGAGGTTGAGTTTTAGTCATTGGTGCTTGGGTTCTCTTGCTAACTTTATTTGTTGTATTAGAGTTAACACGGGGTCTTGCTCGTGGGACACTTCGAGTAGTTTAAATTAATAATGCTATGGCTAGGGTGAAAGTTAGGATAAATAGTATTAAATAGGTTTTAATAACACCTTTTTGGGTATTACTTGTGGTTGTGATAAGGGGTAAATTTAGGGTTGCTGTGGCTTTAGGGCCGATTTTTTCTAACCATGTTGTGTCAATAGTTTGAGAGGCAATGTTTTGTCCTAGTTGGAGGGAAAGTTTTATAGGCAATCGGTGAATAATGGATGGGTAGAAACCTAATATGTTAGAAAATGAGTGGGGGGTTTGTTTAGGGGTGATATTTAATTGTTTTGATGTATTTTGGGCTATTTCTAGAGCTGTGATCAGCCCAATTACCGTTACAATTAGGGCGGCTATTTTGGTGTAATACGGTATGGTCATAATGGGGGTTTTTATAGGTGTTATGTTTGATGTAATGATTAGGCCTGCGATAATGCTTCCTCAAGCTAATCGTTTGATAGGGTTGATTACTGATTTACTATTTTCATTAATTGGTGATAAAGGGTTGAATCGTGGGTAACCTATGTTTACATAATAGATAATTCGTAGGCTGTAAACTGCTGTAAATGAAGTGGCAATTAAAGTTAGTAGAAGGGCTCAGGCGTTTAAGTATGAGGTATTTATAGATTCAATAATGGCATCTTTTGAGAAGAATCCGGCTAAAAAAGGGGTTCCTGTTAAGGCTAGGCTGCCTAAGGTTAGTGAGGAGGAGGTGAAGGGGGTGAGAAAGTGCATCCCACCTATTTTTCGGATATCTTGCTCATCGTTTAGGCTATGGATTAATGAACCTGAACATAAAAATAATATTGCTTTAAAGAAAGCATGGGTACAGATATGAAGGAAAGCTAGTTGGGGTTGATTAAGACCAATTGTAACTATTATTAGGCCAAGTTGGCTAGATGTTGAAAATGCTACAATTTTTTTAATATCGTTTTGTGTTAGAGCGCAGATAGCTGTGAATAAAGTGGTTAATGCTCCTAGACAAAGGCATGTTGTTAGGATTGTTGAGTTATTTTCTATTAAAGGGCTTATTCGAATTAGTAAAAAAATTCCTGCAACAACTATTGTGCTTGAGTGTAGTAGGGCAGATACCGGTGTGGGACCCTCTATAGCTGAGGGTAATCATGGGTGTAAACCAAATTGAGCCGATTTCCCTGTTGCAGCTAGGACTAATCCTAGTAATGGTAAGGTAAGATTTTTATTCTCAGCTAGTGTGAATATTTGGTTAATTTCTCAAGAATTTAGGTTTATGGCAATTCAGGCTATGAACAAGATTAGTCCAATGTCTCCAATCCGGTTATATATAACTGCTTGGATAGCGGCTACGTTGGCATCAGCTCGTCCGTACCATCATCCGATTAATAGGAAAGATATAATGCCTACCCCCTCTCAGCCAATAAATAGTTGAAACATGTTATTTGAGGTTACTAGGATTAGTATGGCGATTAAGAATATTAAAAGGTATTTAAAGAATCGGTTTATAATAGGGTCCGAGTGTATGTATCAGGATGCAAATTCTAGGATAGACCATGTAACATATAGGGCTACAGGAGTAAAAATTACTGAGTACAGGTCGAATTTAAAGCTAATATTAATATCAAAAGTTATTGTATTTATTCAAGATCAGGTAGTAATAATGGTTTCTAAACCTTCATTAATAAATAGTATTAAGGGTAGTAAGCTAATTATAAAGGATATTTTAACTGAACTTTTAACTCATGAGATTGATCAATTAGAGGAGTATGATTTGGCTGTTATTGTTGAGATTAAGGGTGTTGTTAGGAGTGTAAAGATTATTAATAAGCTTGAAGATATAATTAAAGAGGTGGAATGCATAACTACTGCTTGGATTTGCACCAAGGGTTTTTGGTTCCTAAGACCAACGGATTAACTAATATCCTTCAGAAGTCTCGAGTGAGCTTTGGGGTTAAACCAAAGGGGCAAAAATTAGCAGTTTATGTTGTCTTCGGACCTCTCTCGGTGGATAAAAGGACTCGAACCTTTATTTTTAGAATCACAATCTAATGTTCTTTTTAAACTATACCTACAGGAAATTCAACCTCATAATAGCTCAGGTTTTAGGATTAGGAGGATTAAGGGGGTAAGGTGAAGAATTATAATTAAGTGTTCTCGGGAGTGTGATGGTTCTATGTGGAGTAGATGGTTTGTTAATGGGCCCCGTTGGGTTGTGAGGAACAAGTATAATGAATATCCCGCAGTGATCAGTGTTCCAAGGCCTGTAAGGATTAAGGTTCATGGGGATCAGTTAAATAAGGATGAGATAATTATTAATTCTCCTATTAGATTAGGTAGGGGAGGTAAAGCTATATTTGCTAAGCTAGCAGTAAATCATCATGTGGCTATTAAAGGTAAGACTATTTGTAGGCCTCGTGCTAACAGTATTGTTCGGCTATGAGTTCGTTCGTAGTTTGTATTTGCTAAGCAGAAGAGTGCTGATGAAGTAAGTCCGTGTGCAATTATTAATACTAATGCTCCGGTAAAACCTCAGGGGGTTTGAATGAGGATGCCTGTTGTGACTAATCCTATATGGCTTACTGAAGAGTAGGCGATTAAGGATTTTAAATCATTTTGTCGTAAGCAGATCAATCCAGTTATAATAATTCCTCACAATGCTAGAATTATGAAAGGGTAGCTTAGTTGTTTGGATAAGGGCTCTAAAATGTTTATTAGCCGCATTATACCATAACCCCCTAATTTTAGTAGGACTGCGGCAAGGATTATAGATCCTGCAATAGGTGCTTCAACATGAGCTTTGGGTAATCAAAGATGTACTCCGTAAAGGGGTATTTTTACAAGAAAAGCTAGTAAGCATCCTATTCATCATAACTTATCGCCTAGATGGATAAGGCTTAAAGGGTTAGAAAATTGTAGAGCTAGTATTGACAAAGAACCTGTTTTACTTTGAAGCATTAGTAGTGCAACGAGTAATGGGAGAGATCCCGCTAGGGTATAAAACAGGAAGTAGGTGCCTGCATTTAGTCGTTCTGTTTGATTACCCCATCGGGTGATAATTAACAGGGTTGGGATTAGTGTGGCTTCAAATATTACATAAAATATAATTAGTTCTGTGGCACTGAATGCTAGAATAAGGAATATTTGTAAGGATGTAAGTAGTGAGATATATATTCGTTGTCGATTAATAGGGTCATTGGTTGTGTGGTTTTGGCTGGCAAGAATTATTAATGGAAGAAGTCAGCATGTAAGAATTAATAACGGGGTTGATAATGGGTCTGTAGCTATTGATCCGTTTAGGTTTGATCAAGCGGTCTCAGATGGTCAAATAAGTCAAGTTAAAGTAAATAAAGCAATAATAAGACTATGTGTTAATGTGGAGGGCCACAGTCATTTTTTAGGGGTAAGTCATGTTGTGGGAATAAGCATAACTGTTGGAATAAGGATTTTTAACATTGTAAGATGTTTAAGGCTTGGAGACGGTCTGTCCCATGTGTGCGGGAAGTTGCTACGAGTAGGGCAAGTCCGGCGCTTGCTTCGCATGCTGAAAAAGCAAGTATTAATATCGGGGTGGGAGAGAAGTTAATTGAGTTTAATTGTAGTGTTCATAAGGACAGGGCAACATATAATGATAATATTATTCCTTCTAAACATAAGAGGGCGGAGAGTAAGTGGTTTCGGTGAAAAGTTAGTCCTATGAGTCCTAGAATAAATGTTGTTGAGAAAGCAAAATGCACAGGTGTCATAAAACGATCGCGGATTTTAACCGCGTGCTTTTGAGCCGAAATCAAGTGTTTTAGTTATACTAATCGTTTATTCAGCTCATTCTAGGCCGCCTTGGATTCACTCATAAATTAATCCTAGTGTTAGCAGAATGACAACTGATGATGCTCATATAAATGTATAGAAGGGGGATAATAATTGTATACCTCATGGAAGTGGGAGGAGAAGTGCAATTTCTAGATCAAATAAAAGAAATAAAATTGCCACCAAAAAAAATCGTAGTGAAAATGGAAGTCGGGCTGAGCCTAGGGGGTCAAACCCACATTCGTAGGGGGATAATTTCTCTGTATCTGGGTTTATTTGGGGTAGCCAGAATGAGATCAAGGCTAATAAGATAGAAAGGGCGGTTGTAATTAGTAGAATTGTAATTAATAAGTTCATTATCTTTTCTTGGATTTTAACCAAGGCCAGGTGATTGGAAGTCACTTATACTTCTTAGTACTAAAAAGATAAGATCCTCATCAATAAATTGAGACATAAAGGAATAATCATACTACATCAACAAAATGCCAGTATCATGCAGCGGCTTCAAAACCAAAGTGGTGCTGTGATGTGAAATGGTATTGAATTTGTCGGATTAAGCAAATTGCTAGAAATGTAGATCCAATGATAACATGTAATCCGTGGAAGCCTGTTGCTACAAAAAATGTTGATCCATAAATACCATCTGCGATTGTGAAGGGGGCTTCATAATATTCTATTGCTTGAAGAAATGTGAAGTAAAAGCCTAGAAGAATGGTTAAGGTAAGTGAGTGAATGGCTTGTTTTCGCTCACCTTCTATAATGCTATGGTGGGCTCAAGTTACTGTGACACCGGAGGCAAGTAGGACTGCTGTGTTAAGAAGAGGTACTTCAAAAGGATCTAGTGTAATAACTCCAGAAGGGGGTCAGCAACCTCCTAATTCCGGGGTTGGAGCTAGGCTGGAGTGGTAAAAAGCTCAGAAGAAGCCTAGAAAAAAGAAGACTTCTGAGGTAATAAAAAGGATTATACCATATCGTAATCCTTTTTGAACCGGTAGGGTATGATGACCTTGAAATGTTCCTTCTCGGACAATGTCACGTCATCATTGGATTATTGTTAGAAGTAGTAAAATTAATCCAATTGTTATTAAAACAGTTGAATTAAAATGGAATCAAATAGCTAACCCTGAAGTTATTAGAAGGGCTGCAATTGCACCTGTAAGGGGTCAGGGGCTTGGGTCTACTATGTGGTATGCATGTGCTTGATGTGCCATTAAACGTTTTCTTGTAGGTAAAGGCTTAGTAGTAGAACAAAAACATAGGCTTGAATTATAGCGACGGCTACTTCTAACAATGTAAGTAGAAATAATAGGATTGTTGTTAATAATGCCACTGTGGGTATGAGGGGTATAAGAACAAATGCTGCTGTTGCGATAAGTTGGATTAGTAGGTGTCCTGCAGTTAAATTTGCTGTTAGTCGGACACCTAAGGCGATAGGTCGGATAAATAAACTGATTGTTTCAATGACAATGAGTACAGGGATTAGTGGTACTGGTGTGCCTTCTGGTAGTAAGTGGCCTAAGGAGTGCGTGGGTTGATTTCGTATCCCGATAATAACAGTTGCTAATCATAAGGGTACAGCTAGGCCTATATTTAAAGATAATTGGGTTGTAGGGGTAAAGGTGTAGGGAAGTAATCCAAGTATATTTAAGGAAATTAGGAAGATCATTAACGATGCGAAAATTAGTGCTCATTTATGACCTGTAGTGTTTAAAGGGAGAAGAAGTTGTTTTGTAAATAAGTTAATAAATCAGTTTTGTAGTGTAAGTACGCGGTTGTTTATTCAACGAGAAGAAGGGGTGGGGAATACAATTCAAGGGATTATAATAGCCAAAGCTATTAAGGGAATGCCTAAAAACATGGGACTAATAAATTGGTCAAAAAAGCTTAATGTCATTGTCAGTTTCAAGGGGTTGTTTCTAATGTTTTAGTACTTAAAACATTTGGTTCATTAGGATACTTATGTGCTATAATTTTAGGCGGAATAATAGTAGTAAAGACTAATCATGTAAATAATAGAATTATTAATCAAGGCGAGGGATTTAATTGAGGCATGTCGCTAAGGGTGGTCGGGAGTCACCAGTTTTTAGCTTAAAAGGCTAACGCTGAGGTCCTATTTAGCTTCTTAACGAGGCGTCTTCTAGTATAAGTGATGATCAATTTTCAAATTGTTGTAATGGTACTGCCTCTACTACAATAGGTATAAAGCTGTGGTTTGCACCGCAGATTTCTGAACATTGTCCGTAAAATACCCCTGGTCGTGATGTAATAAAAGCTGTTTGGTTTAATCGTCCTGGCACTGCGTCCATTTTAACTCCTAAAGAAGGTACTGCCCATGAATGAAGCACATCTTCTGCGGATACTAATACTCGGATTGGTGATTCAACTGGGATTACTATACGGTGGTCTGCTTCTAATAGTCGGAATTGGCCTGGTGTAAGGTCTTGGGTTGGGATTATGTATGAATCAAAGGCTAAATCTTCATAATCGGTATATTCATAACTTCAGTATCATTGATGGCCAACTGCTTTAATTGTGAGGTGGGGGTCATTTACTTCATCTATAAGATAAAGGATTCGCAGTGATGGAAGGGCAATTAGGATGAGAATAATTGCAGGGAGAACAGTTCAGATAATTTCAATTTCTTGAGAGTCTAGTAAGAATTTGTTTGTTAATTTAGTAGTGACTATAGCTACGATGATATAAAGCACTAGGGTGCTAATCAGGAATACAATTATTAATGCATGATCATGAAAATGAAGTAGTTCTTCTATTACAGGTGATGCTGCGTCTTGAAAACCTAGTTGTGAGGGGTAAGCCATTATTAAAGATATGTAGGGGTTTAACCAACAACTCTGCTTTGACAAAGCAGTATAATATTTTACTAATATCTTAAGTTAGTTAAATAAAGAAAGTGACAGAACGGTTTTGTGGGTGGCTTGAAACCATTTTACGGGGGTTCAACTCCCTCCTTTCTCGTCTAATTATTTGTTTGTACTTGAACAAAAGCAGGCTCTTCAAATGTGTGATATGGTGGAGGACATCCGTGCAGTCATTCAATGTTTGTTGAGGTTAATTCAACTATTAATACTTCTCGTTTAGCAGTAAATGCTTCTCAAATAATGAATAGGAACATAATTACGGCGATTAAAGATACAAGTGATCCAATAGAAGAGACAGTATTTCATAATGAGTATGCATCTGGATAATCAGAGTATCGTCGGGGTATGCCAGCTAACCCTAAGAAGTGTTGAGGGAAGAATGTTAAATTTACACCTGCAAATATTACACCAAAGTGAATTTTAGTTCAAGAGCTGTGTAGGGTGTAACCTGTAAATAAGGGGAACCAGTGCACGAATCCTGCTATAATTGCAAATACAGCTCCTATTGATAAAACGTAGTGGAAGTGGGCAACTACATAATAAGTGTCGTGTAGGACAATATCTAAAGAGGAGTTTGCTAACACAATACCTGTTAATCCTCCGACAGTAAATAGGAAAATAAAGCCTAGAGCTCATAGTAAGGGAGTCTCCCATTTAATAGAGCCCCCATGAAGTGTGGCTAATCAGCTAAATACTTTTACGCCTGTGGGGATAGCGATGATTATTGTTGCTGAGGTGAAATATGCTCGGGTATCTACGTCTATCCCTACCGTAAACATATGGTGAGCCCAGACAATGAATCCTAAAAGTCCAATTGCTATTATTGCTCAAACCATTCCTATGTAGCCGAAAGGTTCTTTTTTACCGGAGTAGTAGGCTACGATATGGGAGATTATACCGAAACCTGGGAGGATAAGAATATAAACTTCAGGATGTCCGAAGAATCAGAATAAGTGTTGATAAAGGATAGGATCTCCTCCTCCAGAAGGGTCAAAGAATGTTGTATTTAAGTTTCGGTCTGTGAGAAGCATAGTGATCCCAGCTGCTAGTACAGGTAATGATAGTAAAAGTAGAACTGCGGTTACTAAAACTGCTCATACAAATAAGGGTGTTTGATATTGTGAAATTGATGGGGGTTTTATGTTGATAATAGTAGTAATAAAGTTAATAGCCCCTAGAATTGATGAAACACCTGCTAAATGAAGAGAAAAGATTGTCAAGTCTACAGAGGCCCCAGCATGGGCTAAATTGCCTGCTAGTGGAGGGTAGACAGTCCAACCTGTTCCTGCTCCAGCTTCTACTCCTGAGGAAGCAAGGAGGAGAAGAAAAGAAGGCGGTAATAATCAAAAACTCATATTATTTATTCGAGGAAAGGCTATATCAGGGGCTCCAATTATTAAGGGAACCAGTCAATTACCAAAACCCCCGATTATGATAGGCATAACCATAAAGAAAATTATTACAAAAGCATGGGCAGTTACGATAACATTATAGATTTGATCATCCCCTAGTAAAGCTCCTGGTTGACTTAGTTCTGCTCGAATTAAAAGGCTGAGTGCAGTGCCGACTATACCGGCTCAAGCACCAAATACTAAGTATAGGGTGCCGATGTCTTTGTGATTAGTTGAGAAAAATCATCGTGTGATTGCCACAGGTAAGATGGCTGAGTAAGCGGTGGATTGTAACCCCACATACAGAGGTTTAAGCCCTCTTCATACCAAGCCCCGAGGTGTTATACATATAAGATTGCAAATCTTAAGTAGCCGATTAATTTTTGCCGGGGCTTTCCCCCGCCTTTCCGCCTTTTAAGGCGGGGGAAAGTAGATGGATGCTCGCTGGTTAGAGTGTCTAGCTGTTAACTAGGAAATTGTAGGATCGAGGCCTTCCCATCTAGTAAGGCTTTAGCTTAATTAAAGTGTCTGTTTTGCATACAGTAGATGTGGGTTAATCACCTGCAAGTCTTAACAAGAGTTAGAGGGTTTTCACTTCTACTTAAGGCTTTGAAGGCCTTTGGTCTTTTATTAACCTAAACTCTTAGTTAATAATAGTTATTAAACTAGGTATAAGAGGGAGTAGTATTAATGATATAATTGTTGAGATTGATAAGTTAATATTGAGTTGTTTAGTGTTGAATCGTCATTGGTTGGTTATAGGGGTGGTGTTGGGTGATAAGGTTAGTGTTATGGCGTATGAAAGCCGTAGGTAGAAGTAAAGGCTTAGTAAAGCAGAAAGTGCTGTAATTGTTGCAATAGTATTCAATTCTTGTTTTGTTAATTCGGACAGGATTATTCACTTCGGGCCAAATCCTGTAAGGGGTGGTAATCCTCCTAGTGATAGAAGGATGAGGGGGGCCAGTGCGGTAATTGTAGGGGATTTTGATCATGATGTTGCTAGTGTATTAATAGAAGTTGATTTGTTTAGTTTGAATAGACTAAAGATAGAGAATGTTATGAAGACATAGATCACAAGAGCAAATAGTGTTAGTGAAGGTGAGAATTGTAGTACAAGTACTATCCATCCAATATGGGCAATTGATGAGTAGGCTAGGATTTTTCGTAGTTGTGTTTGGTTTAAACCTCCTCAACCTCCTACTATAGTAGATATGATAGCTATTATGATTATTATGGGGTTTTCTAGGTTAATTTGTATTAGTAAGCAGAAGGGGGCTAGTTTTTGCCATGTAGATAAAATTAATCCTGTGGTAAGGTCAAGTCCTTGAAGTACTTCTGGTAATCATGTGTGAAGAGGTGCTATGCCAATTTTTAAGGCTAGTCCTAATATTATAATGGTCGAAGGTACTGGATGATATAGTTCTGTAATACTTCATTGTCCTGTAATTCAGGCATTAGTAGAGCTAGCAAAAAGGATTATTGCTGCGGCTGTAGCTTGAGTGAGGAAATACTTTGTGGAGGCTTCTACGGATCGTGGGTGGTGGTGTTGTGCTATTAGAGGAATGATTGCGAGTGTGTTAATTTCTAATCCTATTCATGCTATTAGTCAATGTGAGCTTATGAATGTGATTGTAGTGCCTAAACCTAAAGCCAGGAGAAAAATTGATATAATATAAGGGTTCATTAGTAAGGGGAGGATTTTAACCTACATTTTTGGGGTATGGGCCCAAAAGCTTTGTTTAGCTGACTTTACTTTAGGAAGTGGTGTAGTGGGAAGCACTAAGAGTTTTGATCTCTTAAGTGGGGTTCGAGTCCTCTCTTTCTAAGGAATTAGAGGGATTTTAACCCTCGTAAAGCACTCTATCAAAGTGGTCCTTTAGTTCTCAGGCATAATTCCTTTATATATGCGGGGGAAGTCCTGCTAATGCAAGAGGTGTTGATAAATGTCAAATAATTAAAGCAAGGGTAAGCGGTAAGAAATTTTTTCAGATAAGATGTATCAGTTGATCGTACCGGAAACGGGGATATGAGGCTCGAACCCATAAAAATACTACTGATAACAAGGTTGCTTTTATTATAAGATTAGTTGTTGTAAGTTCAGGTAAGGAGGGGATATGAGATGCTCCTAGAAATAGGATTGTTGATAGTGTATTTATAAGTAAAATATTGGCATATTCTGCGAGGAAAAATAGTGCGAAAGGTCCTCCTGCATATTCAACATTAAATCCTGAAACAAGTTCTGACTCCCCTTCTGTTAAATCAAATGGTGCTCGATTTGTTTCAGCTAGTGTGGAAATATATCATATTGCTGCTAAAGGTCATGTGGGGACGATTAGTCATAAGCTTTCTTGTGTGATACCAAACGATTGTAGTGTGAAGTTGCCAGTGAAGATAATTAATGCTAATAGGATTAATCCTAGGCTTACTTCATAAGAAATGGTTTGGGCTACGGCTCGCAATGCTCCAATTAATGCATATTTTGAGTTTGATGCTCATCCTGATCCTAGAATTGAGTAAACTGCAAGGCTTGACAGTGCTAAGATAAGTAGTATTCCTAGGTTAACATTAACGACAGGGTGGGGTATAGGCAATGGAGCTCATAGCATAAGGGCTAGTGTTAATGCTAATATAGGGGTAGCTAGGAACAAGATGGGGGAAGATGTAGAGGGTTTTACTGGTTCTTTAATAAATAGTTTTACTCCATCTGCGATTGGTTGAAGTAAGCCAAAAGGTCCTACGATATTAGGTCCTTTTCGGTGTTGTATATAACCTAATACTTTTCGTTCCAATAAGGTTAAGAAAGCAACAGCTAGTAATACAGGGATAATATATATTAAAGGGTTAATAATTTGTGTTAAAATTATGGTAGTCATAGTTGAGGAGAGGATTTGAACCTCTATTCAAAGGGCTTAGGTCTTTTGCAATAACCGGACTCTGCCACCTTAACATATAGTTATATTCTAGGGTTTCTTGTGTTGTTTTAACCTTTAATATTTCTTCAAGGGTTAAAAAGTGGGTTTGTTTTAAAACATGGGCCCATCCTTCTTGGTCCTTTCGTACTGAAGAAGGCCACATACATAGATAGAAACTGACCTGGATTACTCCGGTCTGAACTCAGATCACGTAGGACTTTAATCGTTGAACAAACGAACCCTTAATAGCGGCTACACCATTAGGATGTCCTGATCCAACATCGAGGTCGTAAACTCTCTTGTCGATAGGGACTCTCAAAGAGAATTGCGCTGTTATCCCTGGGGTAACTAGGTTCGTTGATCGGCTGTTGCCGGATCTATAGGTCAAATATTTTGGTACTTAGAAATGACATTCTTGGGTATAAGGTTTTTACCTCATTCCTCACGGAGGTTTTGTTTTGCTCCGCGGTCGCCCCAACTAAAGACTTAGGATGAGGTTATTGTTTTAATTACCTTTTATATGGTGTTAATTGTTTAATAAATTCATCTATTGTCTGAAGCTCCACAGGGTCTTCTCGTCTTATGGGTTAATTTCCGCTTCTGCACGGGAAGATCAATTTCATTAACTGGGGTGAGGAGACAGTTTAGCCCTCGTTATGCCATTCATACAGGTCTTTATTTAAAAGACAAGTGATTGCGCTACCTTTGCACGGTCAAAATACCGCGGCCGTTAAACTCATGGTCACAGGGCAGGCGGGACCTCTTATTCATTGTGTTATGCAAGAGGCGGTGTTTTTGGTAAACAGGCGAGGCTAGTGTTATTATGTTTGCCGAGTTCCTTCTCACCCTTTTAGTTTATCCTGGTTAGCAATCCGGTGTGGGGTTGATGGTTTATTATTGTTGTTTTTTCTTGTTCTTTGTTTTTACAACATTACCCTCTGGTAATAGGGCCATTAAATTTCGGTGTTAGTTCGATCCGAGGCACACTTTTGCTAAAGGAGAGAATCTTAACTTCTCTTATTACTCATATTAACATTATCATTTTCATGTATCATGAAAAGGCCTGATGATTTTAGGGGTTTTAGAATATTTATCTGAATTAAAAGTTTAAATAGTGCTTGAGCTTTAACGCTTTCTATTATGGTGGCTGCTTTCAGGCCCACTAAGGCATGTGTACTTTATTATTTTTGATCTTTGACCTCATTATAAGGTTGTGTCCTATGTCAAAAGAGCTGTACCCCTTTTGACTAACTCTATATTATAATTTAGCTGAATCTATTCATTTAAATTTTAGGTGAATTAGGGTATAATATAGGCTGAACTTTTATTCATTTTTCAGGCAACCAGCTATAACCAAGCTCGTTTGGTTTATCACCTCTACTCGGAGCTCATTCCAACCTTTTGCCACAGGTACGGATTTGTCCATTATGTTTTGACTGTCTCGGAGTAGCTCGCTTAGTTTCGGGGTAGCAAACTAAAGATCTCTTTGCTTGAGGTATCTTGTTAAACCATGATGCAAAAGGTACAAGACTTAATCTTTGCTTTTATGTACTTAAATTACTTGTTTAATTTCTCTTTCAGCTTTCCCTTGCGGTACTAGTTTTGTAGCTTCATTTTTCCTTTTCAGTCTCCCTTACTAGGGCTATAAAATGTTTTAATATTGTTTTTTAGGGTGTTAGGGGTTATTTTTAGTTTTTGTTTGAATTTAGTGTTTGAGCTAGCATATGGGTATCAGAGCAGTTCTATTTGCAAGAACAACTTCTCGGTGTAAGTGAGATGCTTTAACTATTTCAGCTATGCTCTGGTATTCCAAGCACACCTTCCGGTACACTTACCATGTTACGACTTGCCTCCCCTTGTATTTATTTAGGGTTTTAATTAATTGTAGTTATATTATTGGGGAGAGTGACGGGCGGTGTGTGCGCGCTTTAGAGCCAATTTCAGATGAACACTCTATTTTCTTCTTACTGCTAAATCCTCCTTTAGGTTTATGTTTCAATATACCATCCGTATTCATTAATAAATGAGTGTAGCCCATTTCTTCCCCTATTATAAACTACACCTCGACCTGACGTTTTGGGTTGTTACTAATTCTGCTCACTGTTGTTCTTTCATAAGGTAAGCTGACGACGGCGGTATATAGATTGATTAGGCAAAATAGGGTGAGGTTTAACGGGGGTTATCAGTTATAGAACAGGCTCCTCTAGGTGGGTGTAAAGCACCGCCAAGTCCTTTGGGTTTTAAGCTAAAGCTCGTAGTACTCTGGCGAGTATGATGTAATTATAATACTTTTGTTTAAGACTATGCATAGTGGGGTATCTAATCCCAGTTTGTTTCATAGCTTTCGTGGGTTCAGTTTTGTAAAGTCACTTTCGTAAATGAATTTCATACCTTCGGGTGCGTATAACAGCTTGGAAGATGTTTAACTTTAGTTATTTAATACTTAACCACTCTTTACGCCGACTTCTATTATCTTGAGCCTCTCGTATAACCGCGGTGGCTGGCACGAGTTTTACCGGCTCTAAAAACCTTAACTAAGTCAAGTTTACACTTATGGCTTAATGTTTATCACTGCTGAATTCCCTTGGGGGTGTGGCTAAGCAAGGTGTTATGGGCAATTATTTGTACCTGATACCAGCTCCTTGATCTCATAAGAGGGTTAAGGGCATTCTCACGGGAGTGCGGATGCTTGCATGTGTAAGTTTGGTTATAAATAATAGTAAAGCTAGGACCAAGCCTTTGTGCTTTCGGAACTTTCTAGGGTTCATAATAACATCTTCAGTGTTATGCTTTAAGATTTAAGCTACGATGGC